TTAATTCAAAGTCCCTAGTATTTTAATTAAAAGTCCCTAGGTGGGGTTTACTTGATATTTATATTTTTGTTTTATTTTATATAGAAGATATTACTCATTACTCTATCTATTTACTTTCTTCTAAATCAAGTTCGAAGTCATTAGTCATTACTAAACGACATTCTACTATCTATATTTAGCCATTCAAGGATATCTGGTATTCGTTTTATTAAGAAAAAGGAAAAATAGAAAACATAAAAAAGATATAGTCTCTCCTGTACTTTATATCTTTTTCTTTTATTCCTATGAAATAATGAAATACCAGACGAAAAAGAAAGGTTTTAGATTTTATAAAAGGTTTAGATCTTAGAAAGGGGTATAACAAAATAATAAATAAATAGAAAATCAAAAATAATAAAACTAAATAATAATAAATAAAATAAGAAAAATACTCAAAGAGAGTGTTCTTAGCTTATTGAAAACGCCTTGTAATCTTCAACCAATTCTGTGCTTCGATATAATTTCCAGGAGTAAGCGCTATGGCTTGTTTCCAATACTCAGCGGCTTGATCGAACCACGCCTCTGCAATTTCGGAATCTCCCTGACGAATGGCCTGTTCTCCTCGGTCGGAATAGGCGAGTAAATTCCTTTCCTTAGAACCGTACCTGAGAGTTTCCTACCTCATACGGCTCCGTAGTCAATTGTTTTGGTACCCCCCCTTTTTTTCTCGAGTTAACCAAAGGGGGTTAATTACATGAGTTTCGAATTTGAATTTGGATTTGATTAATAATCCGTTTTGTTTTATCTTTTCTCCCACCCCCAGAAGAATAAAGCGTAGGCATTCTACTATCATTAGAATTTTCTGAAAGGTAACTATCTCGCTTTCATATGGAAATAGAGAAATTTTATATAGAATCTTTGAAAAAGACCTTTCCTCATAAGAAAGAAAGGACTTACTATCTTTGGGATCTGATGCTGCACCGCTGCTCAATACTTTAGGTGATCGCCTCTGTTACATAAGTTGATTCCTAAAGTATGTCTCATATTATGACATAAGACATAAGGAAGCAGTTCTTAGTGTATCGGCCAAAAATCTCGCTAATTGATCTTTACGGTACTTCCTCTATCAATTAGATCCTTTATCCATAGAATAAAGTATATAAGCATATTTTTTTTTTCTTCCTATTTTGACTTCTATGAAGTTTCTTTCTTTGCTACAGCTGATAAAAATCGTTCTTTTTGACGATGTATATGTAGAAAGCCTATTTTTTTTTTACTAGTGGATTTGGCTCTTTCTTTTTCTTTCTATAGTGGAGATAGTCGCACGTAATGACAGATCACGGCCATATTGTTAAAAGCTTGTGGTAAGAAAGGGTTTCGTTCTAGTGCCCGAAAATAATATTCCAAAGCTTTTGTGTGTTCTCCATTACTTGTGTGAATAAGGCCTATATTATAGAGTATATAACTTCGGTCATAGGGATCAATTTCTAGGCGCATAGCTTCATAATAATTCTGTAAAGCTTCCGCATAATTTCCTTCAGATTGGGCGGACATCCGTTACGGTCGTTATTCAATTTAAAGAATCTCCGTTCCAGAACCGTACGTGAGATTTTCATCTCATACGGCTCCTCCCTTATGTGCATAATGAGAATAATACAGTGAATCAAAAGGCAGTAAAATATTTTCATTATGAACTGAACGGGGCTAGTGTTTTTACAAGAAATCTCTAGCCAACCTTACTGCAAAAGATCTTTTCGTAACATCGAGCGCGTCAGTACTAGATAAAAATGTTAAGTTAACTCCAACAATTTCTTTGTCCTCAACGTCTCTTAATTTCTAGGAATTAGTCACTTCAACAGTCTTCGACGGTTATATGGGTATTCAAAGTACGAACGAGATGGATGCTTGTTGTCCCAACCATTGTTCTTAGTTTGATCCCAATAAAGAAAAGGGATAATTTATAACAAAGTTTTCGTGTTGTTGATTCCTAGACGTAGTGCTTCTTCCTCTATGCTGCCTATTTATATGGTACTAGTGGAATTGGGTTAACCTGCAATACAGAACCATAGTTCTAGGTTCAACCTTTCGCTCAATGCTAGAATCGACAATTGAAGCATCTGAGGCTGCATTAATCGGGAATACACAACAGAAGGAATTGTTTTATTTATAAACTTCACCTTCACCAGGCGTAGAGTTATTTCAAATCTTTCTATCCCGACTAATCTTTTTTTTCCTCAGACTTGATAGTGGTAAGTTAAGTAAAAAAAATAAAAAATCAAATCACACCATCTCGGTAATAGGTAAATGCCTCTTTTTCTCCTGAAGTTGTCGGAATTATTCGTAATAAGATATTGGCTACAATTGAAAAGGTCTTATCAATAAAATTTCCAGTTATCCGGGATCTAGGCATAGGTAGCACTCAATCCATTTTATAATTTTTTTTTATTACCTTTCGTGAGAAAACGACCCCACAAAAAAAGGAATTGTACAGTACAAAATAACATAAAAAGAGACTTGACTCAGAAAAAAAAAAAAATAGAAACTAACTATAAAAATAGAAAACTTTGAATTTTAATCAAATAAAAGTCGCTGGGGAATAAAGAGAATTTTTTTTTTGAAAAATTCTTTGTTAAATTTGTTAAAAACAATAAAGATATATTCGTAGACAGCGCGCGCATCCCTTTCTGATAACTAGACCGGCTTAAATCAATGGATAGGGAGGACTCGAACGGGCGGTTTCTCTTTTTTTTTCGTTTTTTTAGTTATAGTTAAAATTAGATTGTACATACCGCACCTATCCAATAATGGAATATGAATTCCAATAATGTAATATGAATGACTCGCGATTTACTCGGTTTCTGGTCCAGAATCGTTATGTAGGAAAGATGGCCGAGTGGTTCAAGGCGTAGCATTGGAACTGCTATGTAGGCTTTTTTTGTTTACCGAGGGTTCGAATCCCTCTCTTTCCGTACCTTCATCTAATTTATCAATGTTACTGACTGAAATATATCAAATCACATAAGAATGGATACCTTTATTCCCACCTTTCCTATAAATAAAGTCTGTATTCCTCATTTCTGCGGTACAAAAAATACTGTAAAGAGTGGTCAAAGGATAAAAAGATCTCTACCCCTAATATGATATATGATATATGAATGGTAGAAAAGCCCCCCCCACGCTTATATTTACTTAGGAACAGGGGGGCAAAATTGTCCGAACCTTTTTTTATTATTTTATTATTTTAGATTATTTATTATTTTAGTTAGGTTTAAGTCTGACGAGAATAATATTCTACGACTAATAATTCATTTATTTTCAAGCCAATCCATTTACTATCTATTATTTGATTGACCAATCCTTTGTGTTGGAATGGTTGAAAAGTCAAATGTTTTGGCAATTCCTCCTGGGCGGATGAATCAAGATGGTTTTGAATCATAGCTCTAGATTTTTGTTCATCCTTCACTGTAATAATATCTCGAGGTTTGCAGCGATAACTTGGTATATCTACTATACGACCATTAACTAAAATATGTCTATGGTTAACTAATTGGCGGGCTCGAGGAATAGTTGACGCCATACCTAATCGAAAAAGGATGTTATCCAAACGCATTTCGATTAATTGTAGTAAAACCTGACCCGTTGACCCTTTTGCTTTTGCGGCGATACAAACGTATTTAAGTAATTGTCGTTCTGTAAGACCATAATGAAAACGCAATTTTTGTTTTTCTTCTAAACGAATACGATATTGAGATTTTTTACCGGAACGCGATTGATTTCTAAGATCGCTTACGGCTCTAGGCCTTTTACGAGTTAATCCCGGCAAAGCTCCCAGACGGCGTATTTTTTTGAAACGAGGCCCTCGGTAACGTGACATAAAAACTCCTTATTTCCCTTATTTTATTGAAATTTCATATTAAAACTGAACTAAAGGATAAATATGATAAATGGGGGGGCATGAAATATTATACTACAAAGACTAATGAGATGGATTCTCTCCCAGACTTTATTGTATATACAATAATAATGTTTTTCTGGAGAGCTTTAACTTTTCTATTCATAATGGAAAATTTCTCCCACATAATAATATAATCGGTGATTCTTAGAAAAAAGGGGAAGAAGCTTTTTCAATATTCTTTGATGTCAAAAAAACATTATCAATCAAGTAAAAAAATCAAACAAATAATGAAAAGCCAGCTATCGGAGTCGAACCGATGACCATCGCATTACAAATGCGATGCTCTAACCTCTGAGCTAAGCGGGCCTACATAAGAATAACAACCGAAATTGTACATCGAAATTGTACATGCACGGGAATTTAGTAAACTACTCGAATCGTAGTTAGTTTTTTTTTTATTCTTAGTTATTCAAAATTAATATACATAATTAATATAGAATAGCAAAACAAAAAAGAAAAGAATCGACCGTTCGAGTATCTCGAATTGCATGAGAAAAATGAGAGGGGAAGAGGCATATATAATAAATGTGGTATATATCTATATTGAATTGCGGATACAGAAATGCTAGAATCATTTCGGATTAGACCAAATAGGAGTCTCCGATCGAGATGAAAGAAGATAGACAAGAAATCAAATACAAATAGAAAGACTTTTATAGGAATTCTTTTTTTTTAATAACTTCTACAGTTCCGATAGATTCTAAATGAAAGAAAAAAAAGAATAGCAGCATAATAAGATCGATCTTAATATAAAAAAGGGGGGATATGGCGAAATTGGTAGACGCTACGGACTTAATTGGATTGAGCCTTAGTATGGAAACTTACTAAGTGATAACTTTCAAATTCAGAGAAACCCTGGAATTTAAAATGGGCAATCCTGAGCCAAATCCTGTTTTCCAAAAACAAAACAAGGTTCATACATATACATAAAGACGGAATAAAAAAAGGATAGGTGCAGAGACTCAATGGAAGCTGTTCTAACAAATGGAGTTGACTACTTTGCTGTGCATTAGTAAAATCTTTTCGTCTAACCTTTAGAAAGGCTAACTTTATATACATATGTATG